AACAAAAATATGTAATTGTCAGCAAAGTTGTTTCATTTTTTTATCCAAAAAGGTTTTGTTTTATTCCTTTAATACACAATACATAGGTCGTCGATTCAGCATTGGATAAAAGGGGGTTTAATCCCAATTTTTCTAATAAGTGGTTCAAATAATTTTATCCATATGAGTGTTCTATATCGATAAATTTTTCATTTTGCTTTTTCATTTTGAAAGCATCTCTTATATTACATATAGTGGTAGAAAGAGTACCACGCTGCGTCTGGACTTCAAACGATTTAGATTTAACCATAGTTAATGTTAATGGTCCCACATTTTTGGTTGATAGAGAATCAAAGCGGATTTACCAACGAATCACGAAATGCTATGGTTCTTGCATATGATTTCTTTATTCAGAAGTTATTCGTGAGATCATGTACCTCTCTTTCCTAGTTATAACATAAAAAGTACAGCTGGTTGGATGCAGCCTATTCTTGAAATAAACAACTCGCACACACTCCCTTTCCAAAAAAAACCAATACCCCAAGCACTACACTTAGATTTATTAGATTTGTTGCTAAAATATCGGTATTAAACCCGAAACTCCCGGCGGACGGCCAGTGGCCCAAAGAAACGAAAGAATCGGTTACATTTTTCATATGATCTCCTCTTATAGATAAATAGACTAAAAAAAAAAAAAAGAACAGAGTTCTTTTTGTATAGCCCTGCCCCCCCTTTGATATATTTTATATATATATATATATATAAATTTTACTTTTTCTACTAAATCGAGCCAAAAAAGATTCGATTTAGAAATGGTGAATTACCCCCTTTATTGAAACCTTTCCTAAAAAACCTAAAAAGGGGTTTCCTTAGACTACGAACGGGAAGGATGAAAGCGAGTGGGTATGCTAATTCCTCATCCGCAAATCAGCCCTTCCCGTGGGTTTTTTTCTCAACGAATAAGTAATTCTCGGAATGAAACCTTGGTGTAATTCGAAAAAGCAAATGACAGGTTCAAGGCAATAAAATATGCAAAAATTTGCTTTTTCGAATTTATAAGATTAAACAAAAGGATTCGCAAATAAAAGTGCTAATGCTACAACCAGGCCATAAATTGTTAAAGCTTCCATAAAAGCTAGACTAAGCAATAAAGTACCTCGTATTTTTCCCTCCGCCTCGGGCTGTCTCGCGATACCTTCTACAGCTTGGCCCGCAGCAGTACCTTGACCAACCCCAGGTCCAATAGAAGCAAGCCCTACAGCCAATCCAGCAGCAATAACGGAAGCGGCAGAAATCAGTGGATTCATGATAAGTTCCTCATACAAAAAAAAGAAATGGTTAATGATACAGTCAGCCGATGAATTCTAACTTAATCATTCCATCGCTACAACTCATCCAGTCGAAGTCACTACAAACTTCAAATTGAAGTAATAATCTTATTCAAGGATCAAAACTCCTTTACTTAGATATCTCTTTTTTAGTTCCTATCGACAAAGTCTTTGCGAATCCGTACGACTTTCGTCCGTCCATTTCTTTGTTCCGAATCATTCTTTTACTTCTTCTATTTTTTTCTTGATTTCATCTGTTTATTCATTCAACTCACAGTCCCAGAGGATATGGAAGGACTTCTATTGGAATATCCATCGAAATTTCTAGTAGTAGGACAAATTGAATATATCTTTAGTTCATATATAACCAGTCAATATTTAATATCAATCACATATACATGTCTTTCTTCCATAACGTAAACCAACTCTTCATTCATCTTAGATTCAAAACGCAACCTCCCTCTCCGATCCGAATCACCCTATTTTTTCTGAATCCCTTTTTTTGTAAATTTTTATTCCCCTTTCTTTATCATTATCCCGCATGGATACAATCTAAATAGAGAAATTGCTTAGGTCGAATCATTGGATAGAAATATCATTATTTGATTGATCTAAGTTCACGCAATTTATTATTTCTGAAAATTTTATTTTGGTCAATTGCTGAAGAAAATCAACTGAAAGGGGAATTGCTATAGAGAGCACCCCTCTTTTTTTACTCACACGTCGTAAACCACAAGAATTATTCAAATTCTTATTCCGAATAGGAAATATTCGGATTGGCCGACCAACAATATAAAATGAATATATATTCAGGAGAGAATGGTATAATATAAGTGGACCCACCAATAATTTTAGGAAAAAGATCTTTTAGATCTCTTTCCCTTTTTTATTTTAAAATTTTCTACTCTAATATCTTTGGCTATTACTCTAGATTGTATATTGTATATAGTGAGTTGTATATTTATATTTCCTAATTAGATTAGATTTTTTTTGAGACGCGCATACGTTGCCTTGGGATAAACTAAAAAATAATATTTTAAAAACTAGTCAATGATGGCCCTCCATGGATTCCCCTATATAAGCCGCGGCTAAAGTTGCAAAAATAAGAGCTTGAATACCACTTGTAAATAATCCAAGGAACATGACAGGTATAGGTACCACTAAAGGTACTAAAGAAACAAGAACAACAACTA